GGCTACTGGATTTATGTTCTTAATTTCCTGGCGTGGATATTGGCAGGAATTGATTGAAACTTTAGCATGGGCTCATGAACGTACACCTTTGGCTAATTTGATTCGATGGAGAGATAAACCAGTAGCTCTTTCCATTGTGCAAGCAAGATTGGTTGGATTAGCCCACTTTTCGGTAGGTTATATCTTCACTTATGCGGCTTTCTTGATTGCCTCTACATCGGGCAAATTTGGTTAATTCTTTATGTGCTATATCCGCGATAATATCATTTCTTTCGATGGAGAAGGCAATTTTTTATATTTCTACATCTAGGATCCGACTTGTATCAACGATACTAATAGGAAGTGAAACATTATGGCAAGAAAAAGTTTGATTCAGCGGGAAAAGAAAAGGCAAAAATTGGAACAAAAATATCATTTGATTCGTCGATCCTCAAAAAAAGAAATAAGCAAAGTTCCGTCATTGAGTGAGAAATGGGAAATTCATGGAAAGTTACAATCCCCACCGCGAAATAGTGCATCGATACGTCTTCATCGACGTTGTTTTTTGACTGGGAGACCGCGAGCTAATTATCGAGACTTTGGGTTATCCGGACACATAGTTCGTGAAATGGTTCATGCATGTTTGTTGCCGGGGGCAACAAGATCAAGTTGGTAAGAATTCAAATTTTCTCGTGATTTTTCTAGTCATTTCTAGGATCATCGATCATAGAGGAGCCTCTTTACCATTCTGTATAAATGTACTATTATATTTGTACAGATATGGTAGAGGGGCACATTCAATCCTTGTTCGTACGTTAGTTCTCAGTTCTTCTTTTCAGCACGCGGGGTAGAGCAGCTTGGTAGCTCGCAAGGCTCATAACCTTGAGGTCACGGGTTCAAATCCCGTCTCCGCAACATTTTTTTTTTACAAAAAAATTGAGACTTATCCCTGTTAACTTTAACTAGTAATTAATGACTAACTTGAATTAGTAATTAATGACCACTTTTCTTTTGGAACGGGAGGAAAGAAAAAAAAAAAGGGGGTATAGAATCACTATACTATCATGGTCAACTATACTGTCATGGTCAACTATACTGAATCTTTTAGCCTATTAAATAAATTACCTTGGGCGGATAGCGGGAATCGAACCCGCGTCTTCTCCTTGGCAAAGAGAAATTTTACCATTCGACTATATCCGCATTTTTTTTTTCGTTTTTGATACGCAATGTCTGGATCATATTTATATTTATGAACAGCTATGCTAGGATATTCTTTTCAGGACAATTACTATTTCCTATTCTATTAAAATTATGTCAAAATCATATTCCATTATATTGCAAAAAAAAAATTATAAAAAAAAAATTATAATAATGTTTATTTATATATTTTTTATTTATATATTTATATATATTTATTTATATATATTTATATTTCTTTATTATAATTATAATTAAAAATTATAATTATAATTAAAATTAAAAATTTAATTTATAATTATATTATATAATAATTATATTATATAATTAAATAATTAAATCTATTTCTGATAGAATTAAATTATATATAATTTAAATTATATATAATTATAATTATATAATTTAATCTATTTTTATTTTATTATCTATATCTTTCAATTTATATATTTATATCTATTAATTTATATCTATATAGGTTATGTATTATATAGGTTATGTATATTGGTTTGGTTTCGATATTAATTATATGATTTCTATATTAATAATATTTTCATTTTATATATTCAATTTAAATTAAACATTTTGAATACATTTTATACATTTATATTTATATTTATACATTTATAAATAGTAATGTAATATATTAGTATATTAGTTATTATATTAGTTTAGTTTAGTATTCTATGTATTCTATTAGATATTAGTACCTTATTATTATATTACCTTAATATTATATTATATATTAGATATTAAATTTAGTAGATATTTATTAGATATTAAATTCATTTACAATAATTAGATTCCTTTCCAATAATTTTTTTATCACATTACATTACATTTTATTTTACATTTAATTCATTTTCCATTTATTTAATTATTTTTATAAATTACAAATTACAAGAAAGTTTGACCCCTCCCTTTATTTTTTTCTTTATTTGTATTTTGCATTTTGGGAACTTATATTGAATTTTAATGTATCTCGTAACCCTAATGAATTCGGGGGAGGGGTCATTTCATTTTTATATCTGGAACGAATAGGGTCAAGAGATAAGAGAATTAAGGATACCTACCAGAAAGACTAATCCAATCCATAATGATGTACCGGAAAAGACAACATTTTTGTTACTCGACCAACCATCAGGAGAAGAAAAAACAACGGGTACACTAATCAATAAGATTGATGAAGTAGCAATTAATGCAAAAACAGCCAATTGGAAAGCAATAGTCATGTTTCTAATCCTCCAAGCTACCAACAAAAGAACTATACCATTTGATCCTTCTATCAGTCAAAAAATTGTAAAATATATATATATATATCATGGGG